GATAAAAATGTAGAACCGCAAGAAATGAGTCTTGGGGATGAAACAAAACCGCAGGTTTCTTTTTTTGGACAAACAATATTTCTTTTATTTTCTTCATCCTTTGCATTGGAAGAATAGACTAAAAAATTGATATGATTCAACTTCAGACCCATTTAAATGTAGCGGATAACAGTGGGGCTCGAGAATTAATGTGTATTCGAATCATAGGAGCTAGTAATCGTCGATATGCTCATATTGGTGACGTTATTGTTGCTGTGATCAAAGAAGCAGTACCTAATATGCCCCTAGAAAAATCAGAAGTAGTCAGGGCTGTAATTGTTCGTACCTGTAAAGAACTTAAACGTGACAGCGGTATGATAATACGATATGATGACAATGCTGCAGTTGTGATTGATCAAGAAGGAAATCCAAAAGGAACTCGAATTTTTGGTGCAATCCCCCGGGAATTGAGACAATTAAATTTTACTAAAATAGTTTCATTAGCTCCCGAGGTATTATAAAATAAAATGAGATCGTGATATCTTTGGGGTATTTGAAAGAAATAGATTAAGAACTAGATTAATTCGTAGATTGTGTCTCATGCATATACCTTGAAAAATTTATATTCATAAACCAATAAAAAAAAAAAAGAAAAACATGTTGATTATATCCAATTTTGAGGCACCAATAATTTTAGTTCATCATGGGTAGAGACACTATTGCTGAGATAATAACCTCTATACGAAATGCTGATATGGATAGAAAAAGAGTTGTTCGCATAGCATCTACTAATATTACTGAAAATTTTGTAAAAATACTTTTCCGAGAAGGTTTTATCGAAAACGTCAGAAAACATCGAGAAAAAAACAAATATTTTTTTGTTTTAACCCTCCGACATAGAAGGAATAGAAAAAGACCCTATAGAAATTTTTTAAATTTAAAACGGATCAGTCGGCCCGGTCTACGAATCTATTCTAACTCTCAACGAATTCCGAGAGTTTTAGGTGGAATGGGAATTGTAATTCTTTCTACTTCTCGAGGTATAATGACAGACCGGGAGGCTCGACTAGAAGGAATCGGCGGAGAAATTTTGTGTTATATATGGTAATCCATTTAATATCCAAATGGGATCCGAAACCTCTTCCTATTTGTAAAAAAAAAAAGCAAGGGGGTGAGTTGTCTAATATTGTTTCTCCTCCCTTAGTTGATACTTCAAGGGGGCTTGACCTGGAATGAAAGAACAAAAATGGATTCATGACGGTTTAATTACTGAATCGCTTCCCAATGGCATGTTCCGGGTTCGGTTAGATAATGAAGATCTGATTCTAGGTTATGTTTCGGGAAAGATTCGACGTAGTTTTATACGGATACTGCCAGGAGATAAAGTCAAAATTGAAGTAAGTCGTTATGATTCAACCAGAGGACGTATAATTTATCGACTCCGAAACAAGGATTCGAAAGATTAGGTGGTTTTTATTCAATACGATTCGAGATAAAAAATTTCAAGAAACTTATTTTCTACCAAGAAGTAGATTCAGAATTAAGATAAGGAATGACAAATATGAAAATAAGAGCTTCCGTTCGTAAAATTTGTGAAAAATGTCGACTAATCCGTAGGCGGGGGCGCATTATAGTAATTTGTTCCAACCCGAGACATAAACAAAGACAAGGATAATCAGACTCACTAAAGGGCTCAACGTACAAATAAGGAATCTGTTTTGACATGAAATGGATATATCCATATATTTTTGACTCATATTTATGAGATGATAGAATATGGCAAAAGCTATACCGAGAACTGGTTCACGTAGGAATGTACGTATTGGTTCACGTAAGAGTACACGTAGAATACCAAAGGGAGTTATTCATGTTCAAGCAAGTTTCAATAATACCATTGTCACAGTTACAGATGTACGGGGTCGGGTGGTTTCCTGGTCCTCGGCCGGTACTTGTGGATTCAAGGGTACGAGAAGAGGGACACCCTTTGCCGCTCAAACTGCAGCGGCAAATGCTATTCGTACAGTAGTAGATCAAGGTATGCAACGGGCAGAAGTCATGATAAAAGGTCCCGGTCTCGGGAGAGACGCAGCATTACGAGCTATTCGTAGAAGTGGTATACTATTAACTTTTGTACGGGATGTAACCCCTATGCCACATAATGGCTGTAGACCTCCGAAAAAAAGACGTGTGTAGAAATGAACAGTGAAGAAATTTCAAGAGAAACAAGAGAAATAAATAATTCAATCAAATAAAATAATATTACTATGGTTCGAGAGAAAGTAACAGTATCTACTCGGACACTACAGTGGAAGTGTGTTGAATCAAGAACAGACAGTAAACGTCTTTATTATGGGCGCTTTATTCTGTCTCCACTTATGAAAGGCCAAGCCGACACAATAGGCATTGCGATGCGAAGAGCTTTGCTTGGAGAAATAGAAGGAACATGTATCACACGTGTAAAATCTGAGAACGTCCCCCATGAATATTCTACTATAACGGGTATTCAAGAATCGGTCCACGA